AATAATACATTTTTGTAGAGTTGAAGAGAAATATCCCAATACATGTCTTATTTTTTTTTCAATAATCCATATTTGTAGCAATGAAATACTAGTGTTCCTACCCCAAGTGATAGATGATTGATTCCAAGATGGTATATATTCTTTATAAAGGACCAGAAATACCTTGCTTACGTATCATTGGGAAGTGCATTAACATAAATACGGCGGTAAGAAGAGGTAATACAAAAGTGTGTAAACTATAAAAACGAGTCAAAGTGGATTGTCCTACACTAGCACTTCCGCGTAATAACTCTACCAGAGGCGAGCCTATTACAGGAATAGCGTCTGGTACGCCTGTTACAATTTTTACTGCCCAATAACCAATTTGGTCCCGAGGTAAGGAATAACCAGTTACACCAAAAGATGCGGTTAATACACCCAAAACCACACCTGTAACCCAAGTCAATTCACGAGGTTTTTTAAAGCCGCCGGTGAGATACACGCGAAATACGTGCAGGATCATCATTAGGACCATCATACTTGCCGACCATCGATGAACTGATCGGATTAACCAACCAAAATTAGCTTCAGTCATTATATATTGAACAGAAGCAAAGGCCTCCGTAACGGTCGGACGATAATAAAAAGTCATAGCAAACCCGGTAGCTACTTGTACTAAAAAACAAGTAAGCGTAATTCCCCCTAGACAATAAAATATGTTGACGTGAGGAGGAACATATTTACTAGTTATATCATCGGCAATTGCCTGAATCTCAAGACGTTCTTCGAACCAATCATAGATTTTATTGAGATAGGTAAATCAAGGGGACCCCCCCGGAGAACCGTATATGAAAATTTCATCTCGTACGGCTCAAACAGAAACACCCAAATACTAGTTCTAACGGATGTGTGTAATATAAAGTTTGAAATTTATTAATTCTATGATTTATGATTCAATTTTTTTTTGAAGATACTAAAGAATAAAAATCCGAAAGCTCTTCTTTGTGGTTATAATGCCAAAAAATCAAGTCGGCTCATTCGTCTATATATTGATCGTTATAGGCCTCTTGAATCTTCTATTTACCTATTTTCTTTGGTGTTATTTATGTGTAATGCGGCTTTACTGCTGTTTTCTTTATTATTGATAGGAATTCTCTTGTTAAGACCCTATGAATTGATTAAAACCTCAGATTCATACTAAAACCACGATGATTCAATAAAACCCTTTCAAACTAAGTCTAAGTCCCAAAATTCCCTGAGTAAGAACCATTGGATCATCACTTATTCAATGAATAGATATAATGACTAAAAATCCAAACCAAAGAAACCTTTGTTTTGTCCTTTGATCAAAATAAGCATAAACGAAAGTTTGAAAGAATAAAAATATTTCTATTTATAACTTCTAACTCTTTGAAAAAATTTTTTGAAGTCCGGACACGAGGTCTGACTATTAAGTATGAATCATAGTTCTAATAGTAATCTATTTCATATATTCCGTGCTCCAGATACTAGAATGAATATCCGACGAAGTAAAACCATCTCTATCAAGATGACAGACCCATTCTCTGTACTATCCATAGGATCATTTATACCAAGTCACACACTCATATTCCGGAAATACAGAAACAAAGAAATTCCACGGTCAAACTACCAAAATAGAATGGGATAAAAATCAGAAACCTAAACGCTTCACTTTGTATTGAAAAAGCCAGTTAATGGTTCTTGTGAATCTAATTCATTGAAATTCCATCCAGTAAAATGGAAGAATTATAAATCTCCAAAATAATAGATAGGAATATCGCGAATAGAGCCATTGCGAGACCCATCAAAGGAGTAGTTCCCCACCCAGGAGCTACTTTACCATATTCTGAATTCAATGGTTTCAATAAACTCCCCGCATTAGTTCGTTTTGGGCGGCCAGATCTAGAACTACCTTCAACGGTTTGTGTAGCCATAATATTTTATATTCAGTAAGATCTGTTGACTTTGTATACCATTCCGTTGTAAATAAATGATCTTATCATAGATCCATTGTGGTCTTAAAACTTTATAATGTCTTAAAACTATATAATCATGGAAACAGCAACCCTAGTTGCCATCTTTTTATCTGGTTTACTTGTAAGTTTTACTGGGTACGCCTTATATACTGCTTTTGGGCAACCCTCTCAACAACTAAGAGATCCATTCGAGGAACACGGGGACTAGTTGAAGTACGGATCCTCCCAATATTGGGAGGATCCGTACTTCAATTGAGATAATGACAAATCATTTCACCTTTTTAGTTGGAACTTTAGGCGGGTCTCGAAAAAAGATAGCGAAAAAAATTATTCCTAGAGTTGAGACTAAAAGGAATGTATAAACCAATGCTTCCATAGATTCGATCGTGATTTACAATTATAGCTTCCATACCTGTTTATTTGGGATCGTCTCCCGGATAAATAAAGAACAAGAGTCAAAGAAAAGGCAGTGATTCAAATCAAGATTTATCTGGTACCCCATCTAAAAATCACAAAAAGAAAATCAAAATGAAAAGTAACAAGTAACAAAGCATATTGTATCAGACTACTTGTCTTCTTGTAGTTGGATCTCCAAGTTTTTGGAATGCTCCAAATTCCACTTGAGCATCTAAATCTGGATCAATACCAGCAAAAACATCTCGAAACAAGGTTCTAGCACCATGCCAAATGTGTCCGAAGAAGAAGAGCAAAGCAAACGAAGCATGTCCAAAAGTAAACCAACCCCGTGGACTGCTACGAAAAACACCATCGGATTTCAAAGTAGCACGATCTAATTCAAAAATCTCACCCAATTGAGCACGTCTAGCATATTTTTTCACAGTAGCGGGATCGCTATAACTGACTCCGTTGAGTTCGCCACCATAGAACTCGACAGTTACACCTACTTGTTCGACACTATATTTAGATTCCGCCCTTCTAAAAGGAACATCGGCTCTAACAATTCCGTCTCCGTCTACCAAAACAACCGGAAATGTTTCAAAAAAAGTAGGCATACGACGTACAAAAAGTTCGCGCCCCTCTTTATCTCTAAAGATAGGATGTCCTAACCACCCAACAGCTATTCCATCCCCGTTGTCCATTGAGCCCGCTCTGAATAACCCCCCCTTTGCCGGATTATTGCCGATGTAATCATAAAAAGCTAGTTTTTCGGGAATTTTAGACCAAGCTTCAGATAAACTTTGATTTTCAGCCAACCCAGCACCAATTCTTCGATATATTTCTTGTTGGAAGTATCCTTGATCCCATTGATAACGAGTGGGACCAAATAATTCAATCGGGGTAGTTGCTGAACCATACCACATAGTTCCAGCAACTACAAAAGCGGCAAAAAAGACAGCAGCAATACTACTGGAAAGGACGGTTTCAATATTTCCCATACGTAATCCTTTGTATAGGCGTTGAGGTGGACGTACACTAAGATGGAATAGACCCGCCAATATGCCCAAGGTCCCTGCTGCAATATGATGAGAGGCTATTCCTCCCGGAACAAAAGGATCAAAACCCTCCACACCCCACGCTGGATTTACGGATTGTACCCTTCCAGTTAGTCCATAAGGATCGGACACCCATATTCCAGGACCATACAATCCTGTTACATGAAATGCACCAAAACCAAAGCAAGCCACCCCTGATAGAAATAAATGAATTCCAAAGATCTTAGGCAAATCCAAAGAGGGTTTTCCTGTACGTTCATCAGTAAATATTTCTAGATCCCAATACACCCAATGCCAGATAGCTGCCAAAAAGCACAAGCCCGAAAACACAATATGTGCCCCGGCCACACCTTCGTAACTCCAAATACCCGGATTCGTTACAGTACCCCCTGTGATACTCCAACCGCCCCATGAATTGGTTATTCCTAAACGAGTCATGAAGGGTATAACGAACATACCCTGTCTCCACATTGGATCAAGAACAGGATCAGAAGGATCAAAAACTGCTAATTCGTATAGAGCCATCGAACCGGCCCAACCAGCAACCAGAGCTGTATGCATTATATGGACAGAAATCAAACGACCGGGATCATTCAATACGACGGTATGAACACGATACCAAGGCAAACCCATGGAAATACCCCTTTATCAATGAAAAATAGACACAATGTAACTTTATTGCATTGGAAAAAACTATGCTGTGGACCCTCTTTTTAGTGGATTATCTTGGGGAAAGAATTAATATTTGTTTGATTTGTTTGATTCTTTTCAATTACTTTTAGTAATAATGAAACTATTTTGTTTGTAGGAACAAAAAGAAGCAGATCTATTCTACACCCGATAAGTACCAATACGCAATGGTAGGGGAGTTGATACCATTTTATATGAGTGAATGTATATATATATTTGTTCATCATTCAAAGGACTTATTTGTAATAATTTTCCTTTATTCATTTTGTCTTCTTTATCTTTTTTTATGAACTTAGTCAATCTATGGATAAAATATGATAAAGGCCAATATTAGTAGGACACTAAATCCATTGTTACGCTTTCACATCAAAGTGAGATATAGTACTTAATTTTTCTTTTATTTAATGCCTATTGGTGTTCCAAGAGTACCTTTTCGAAGTCCTGGAGAGGAAGATGCATTGTGGATTGACATATAGTGCGACTTGTCAGATATATTGGGTCATATGGTATTTCCCCATTCTCTTCCCCGATCGAGATATCCTCCCCTTCGCCCAAGAAAGATTGATTGAATTATCAAAAATTTGGAGCGTGAAGTTCAATTAGATCCATTTTTTCGGGAGGGTATACAGATTAATATTATCAATTAGAATAATTTATGGTTATCTTGGTTAGGCCAATAAAATGAAGTATCCAGGCTCCGTTTAGAAAAAAACCGGTAATAAATCTATTTATGATTACTATTTCTATCATATTCTATTTCTTTATATATTTATAATAGACGTGATCTCAAACTGTTAATCAATCGAGTAATATGATGAATGCATTGAATATCTGTTGTAAGACATGAAATAAATTGTAAAAAGGAAGTCATAGCAAAAGGACGTGGTATTGGGGCATTTGTCATATATGTGCAAATCCAAATCGGGCGGATCTTTACTCGGAGTAGAGCATAAACCTAAAAAAATTGAAGAAGCCCATTCAGGAACAAGAAAATTACATCGCGATTGAGATTGTATCTCGATGAAACAATACATCAATGAAAAGTTAGTTAGATAAATTTAGTAATTTTTTTTATAGATAAACAAAACAGGCCAAAACCCATCTTTTTTGAAAAATGAAAGAAAAGCCCCTTTTTATAAGTTAAAAGCCTGGTATGAAAAAAAAAAAAAAAAAAATAAAAGAAAGCGCTAGAATCTACATCTACACATTGATTCTTTTTTTTTTTTTCGTTATTTTTGTTGAACCGTATGCATCAAAAGGTGCATGTACGGTTTCTAAGGGATACAACTTTATCCCAATCAACCGACTTTATCGAGAAAGATTACTTTTTTTAGGCCAAGGGGTTGATAGCGAGATCTCGAATCAACTTATTGGTCTTATGGTATATCTCAGTATAGAGGATGATACCAAAGATCTATATTTGTTTATAAATTCTCCTGGCGGATGGGTAATACCCGGAGTAGCTATTTATGATACTATGCAATTTGTGCGACCAGATATACAGACAATATGCATGGGATTAGCCGCTTCAATGGGATCTTTTATTCTGGTCGGAGGAGAAATTACCAAACGTCTAGCATTCCCTCACGCTTGGCGCCAATGAGTTTTTTATTTGATTTGAGAGAAAAAAGAAGACTATGCCTTCGCGCTATATGAAATATGAATATTAAGTAATAATAGCATGGCACTTCGAATTCGATATGATAAATTTTTTTAACCCTTAAATTATGTATCGAAAGAGTAGTATGAGATAAAAGGTATTTCCGATTTTATCTAATCTATCGGGAGGCCTATTTCAGCGTCACAAACTTTTTTGTTTTCACGCCGGGAGGCTCTTAACAATATTTAGGTTATGAAAGAATATGAAAATAAAAAAAATCTTGTTTTTTTATTTGAAAAAAAAAAAAAAAAGAAACTTTGGGATTGCTAAATAACAGACGAAATAAATATATAAAGCAACGGAGCCATCATAGTATTTTTGAACTACTCCAAAAACAAAAAGAAGGGTGGTTATTGGATCATTTACCAACCCGAGTCTGATAGACCCTATATTTAATTTATTTGATATTTAAGTAAGGTAAAAACGAATTCCATTATAGAGCCGTATGCAATGCGTAAAAGATGCCTGTACGGTTGTTCAATTCTATATTTTATTATTCTTTATCTCTTCACCTTATCATCATGCGAGATAGAATAAACATTTATTATGTTATATCATCAGGGTAATGATCCATCAACCTGCTAGTTCTTTTTATGAGGCACAGACGGGAGAATTTATCTTGGAAGCGGAAGAACTTTTGAAGCTGCGCGAAACCGTCACAAGGGTTTATGTACAAAGGACAGGCAAACCCTTATGGGTTGTATCCGAAGATATGGAAAGAGATGTTTTTATGTCAGCAACAGAAGCCCAAGCTCATGGAATTGTTGATCTTGTAGCGACTGAATAAAAAAGAAAAAATAACAAAAATTTCAGACGAATTGGTGATTTGAGATTTTATCTTCTTACCGGATTTAATATTCTATTCATTAATCTATTAATATAGAAATAAAATAATTCATAATCATCCGGTTAAGATCGATCTAAACCAGCCCATTATGTATATGATTCAATATGCCAACTATTAAACAACTTATTAGAAACACAAGACAGCCAATCAGAAATGTCACGAAATCCCCCGCTCTTGGGGGATGTCCTCAGCGACGAGGAACATGTACTAGGGTGTATGTGCGACTCGTTCAGATCATGGGCTAGGACAAAAGAAAGAAAACAATTGATCCAGTATCAACGATCAGTACCAGTGAATAGACTAGAATGGAAGAACTCCATTCAATATCTAAAAATCAAAAAGATCTATCCTTCTATTGTGGTATCAAATGTATGGTTTCCGTTGGTGCAAATCCAATTAACTCCGTTTTAAATTTAAGATGAGAAAGAATTCTCCATTGATAGCAAATGATATCCATTAAGCAGGGGAAATACTATTTTAAAAAGCAGAAAAATTATGCCTTACTCTTGCAAGAACGGACTAACAGGGTCAGCTACTCAGCTAATCTTCATAATTAAATACCGTTACTGTATAAGTAGATCTCATTGTGAAAGACCTCGTACTGGATAATTATGGGTAGAGCCAAAGAGTGTGAACTGTACAAGTTAACAATAACATTGATTAAACGAAAGAAGGGCTCCGGTGTATAGAGAGGACCTCACCGTTTAAGAAGTAACCATAGAAACGATGGAACCCACTATATCCATTTATATTTACTACTTTTATGTGTTTTTGATACCTAATATCAATACAATTTTTTTCTAGGCATTTCACCTAGAAAAAAAAAAAAAAATCGTGGTCGGGAAGGTTATAGTAGCAAAAGCCATTGGAATTTAAATTTTATACATTGGAAGAATCCGTTTTGTTATTAATAGACTAGGATACGGGAAGGGAATAACTGAAAGAAAGGAAATCGATTAGTTATTCATCAAAGTTTCATTTATTCAATGACCAGAATTAAACGAGGGTATATAGCTCGAAGACGTAGAACAAAAATTCGTTTATTTGCATCAACCTTTCGAGGGGCTCATTCAAGACTTACTCGTACTATTACTCAACAGAAAATAAGAGCTTTGGTTTCGGCTCATCGGGATAGAGGTAGACAAAAGAGAGATTTTCGTCGGTTGTGGATCACTCGGATAAATGCAGTAATTCGCGAGAATAAAGTATACTTTAGTTATAGTAAATTTATACACAATCTGTACAAGAGACAGTTACTTCTTAATCGTAAAATACTTGCACAAATAGCTATATTAAATAAGAGTTGTCTTTATATGATTTCCAATGAGATCATAAAATAAAGAGATTGGAAGGAATCCGTTGGAATAGTTTAAATGGAGTTCCCTGGAGAATGAACTCTGGGAAGGTAGAGTAGAAATTAGTATGATAAAATATGATAAAGTCATCAAAATGAAGAAAGACGTTAAATAAAAAATATTTATTCCTCTTCTCCCATTTTTTTTCTTACGACAGGACATTTCGATTTTACGATTTTTCGAACAAAAAAAAAACGTCAATCCGCATTTGAGTTTGGATTGGAATTTTATTTTGATTCAATTCAATTGAAGAGTCAACCTATTTTTTTTCTGGTTCTAAGACCAGCAGCTCTAGCGGTTGACTCGCTTCTTTCAAATTGTTTCTCATTATTAAGAAAAGGTAACGGAGATAAAATACGAGCTTGTTTTATAGCAATAGTAATTAATCGTTGTTGTTTTAAGGTCAATCTATTCACCCGTCTAGATAATATTTTTCCTTGTTCGCTAATAAATCGACTAATTAAACTCATGTTTCTATAATCAATTCGATCCCCCGATTGGATCGGAGGCAAACGCCTACGAAAAGATCGCTTAGATTTAAGAAAGATTCGCTTGGATTTATCCATGGTTTGTTTATTCCTTATCCTGAAAATCCCAATCCTATTTCTTAATTCTACATCATCTTTGATCCGATCGAAATAGGATTTGGTTTGTTTCTATTTATTTGTTTATATTTATTTCTATTTAAATAAATTCAAAAATAAATTATATATATATATTGTTATATATAATATGTAATTTTTCATCTTCCTTGGAAGACTGACACACGAGCGATCGGTTCGATCTATTTCTTTATCTCCCCATGAATCGTATGTTTGTAACAACAGGGACAGAATTTTCTCAATTCCAATCGACTAGGCGTATTGTGTCGATTCTTTTGAGTAATATATCTGGAAATGCCCATTGATTCCTTATTAACACGATTTCGAACACAACTGGTACATTCCAAAATAACCGTTACTCGGACATCTTTACCCTTAGCCATGAACCTCCTTTGGTTTTTGATTCACTCAATTCTTTAATTTTCCGACCCGAAGAAGAAAGGACACAAAAATAGAAGCAGGTAACTCGAAATCAAATTATGAAAGAAATATTTTGTTGCAATCAATATCAATATAGTAATAAATAATAAGTAATATAATTATTTCTAACTATATTTATAATTTTTAATTGCCGTACAGTATTTCATTTTCAGTTAAGTATCTTGTATGATATTGTTGCCCCAACCACCGCATTTCCATTCTATTATTAATTTGAGCCTGAGCCCGAGTTCATAGTTTCACTGAGGGTGAAACCGCTTTTTCTTTGTTTTTTTTTTTTTTTTTAGAAAGAATAAGTAAAAAAAGAAAAAAAGAAAAAACAAAGAAAAAAAGAAGGGAGGGGTAGGGATTAGTTACAGATATTTGATTGTATCTCTAATCTTCTTCCCCCTTCCCATATCAATAGCTAGAATGAAAAAAAGGGGAATATCAACGCATCCGGAAAAAAACGATTGATCTCTATCAATAAACCTGCTAAAGAACCGAACCATAGAGTACTTACTACCGGTGCCACGGAGAGATATGTTTTTAGATCTCGCATTTTAAAAACTCCTCTTTCTGTATTCGTTATTGTAATTTTATTGTAATTTGTAATACATAATGGTAATACATATATGACCGGATGTGTATATGTAGTTAATGACTTACCACTTGTACGCGGAGTTCCTAATTCAAATTGAAATGTACAAAATAGATATTTATTAAAAGAAAAAAATACGTCCATTTCCGCCTTAAATTCCAAAAAAATATTAATTTTTTGTGGTAGATTTCATATTTATTTCATACTTTATATAAGTCTTTTACCATATTATATGTTTGTTATATGATATATGAGACCAAAAGGAAGAAGGAAGAAATGATAAGATAGTTTGTGTATATCAATGTAGGAAATAAAGATGTGGAAAACAAGACAGGGATTCTCTACAATGACACTGTAGACCAATTGAAAGGGATGTAGCGCAGTTTGGTAGCGCGTTT